TTGGTTTTTGCTATAATTACGTCTAAAACGGTAAGAACCCATAATATGAAGTATGAACTAATAACTATAGAACTAATAACCAACTCATCGCATCACATTATCCAAATCCAAAGAAACAGTCAAGATATGCTTTTTTAGTCCTATCATTGCAGCAACTGAATTTTTTTTATGCTAACTAAAAAAATCGAATTAATTTTTAAGTAAAACAAAATGAAAATAAACAAAATAAAAAAGATACGGATAAAAGGAAAGGTGAGAGAAAGAAAAAAATGAATATAATATAAAAGATATATGATTTCAATATAATATATATATATGGTCTTTGAAACATTTCATAAACGACAACAATGTAATAAAGCATTAATAAATATTTAATAAAGATTTAAAGATTCTCGGATAATTATATGAGATGAATCTGTGAAAAAAGCGTATGAGCTTCAAGCCAATAAAGACTAAGGGGGTTGGCTCAATAACTAATTTCATTACGAGCTCTGTTGTCGAATTCAGGTCTAACTATTAATTAAATCAAGAAGCGGTGGGAACGATGGAACCCGTGAATACAAAAGATTCAGTTGAAAAAGAATCCTGATGATTCAGTGGGAAGGATGGCGGAATGAACCCGAAATCAATTCATAAAGTCTGAAAAAAAAAATAAAATAAACTAAATCTACAATTGAAATAGAGATTGAAAGAGTAAACATTCGCCCGCGAAAAATTTTTTTTATCATTTATATTAGATATATAAAATATCTAATCTAATTTAATAAATTAAAAGAATCTATAAGAATTTCTTTATTCAGTAGATTATTCCGTGTATATCTTAATTATATCTCTTCTGAATTTAAATTTTTTCATTTGCGAGGAGCCGGATGAGAAGAAACTCTCATGTCCAGTTCTGTAGTAGAGATGGAATTACGTAAATAACCATCAACTATAACCCAAAAAGAACCAGATTCCGTAAACAACATAGAGGAAGACTGAAGGGAATATCTTATCGAGGAAATCATATTTGTTTTGGAAGATATGCTCTTCAGGCACTTGAACCCTCTTGGATCACCTCTAGACAAATAGAAGCGGGACGCCGAGCAATGACACGAAATGCACGTCGCGGCGGAAAAATATGGGTACGCATTTTTCCAGACAAACCCGTTACAGTAAGACCTGCGGAAACACGTATGGGTTCGGGTAAAGGATCTCCTGAATATTGGGTAGCTGTTGTCAAACCAGGTCGAATACTTTTTGAAATAAATGGGGTAGCAGAAAATATAGCCCGAAGGGCTATCTCAATAGCAGCATCTAAAATGCCTATACGAACTCAATTCATTATTTCAGGATAGAAACGTAGAACCAAAGGAAATAGATCTTTTTTTTGACAAACAATATTTCTTTTTAGTCCTTTGCTTTTATTTTTGCATTGAAAGAACAGATAAAAAATATGATTCAACCTCAGACCTATTTGACTGTAGCAGACAACAGCGGAGCTAAAAAATTGATGTGTATTCGAATCATAGGAGCTAGCAATCGTCGATATGCTCGTATTGGCGATGTTATTGTTGCTGTGATCAAAGAAGCAATACCAAATTCGCCCTTAGAAAGATCAGAAGTAATAAGAGCTGTAATTGTACGTACCTGTAAAGAACTCAAACGTGACAACGGTATTATAATAAGATATGATGACAACGCTGCGGTTATCGTTGATCACGAAGGAAATCCAAAAGGAACTCGAGTTTTTGGTGCGATTGCCCGGGAATTGAGACAAAACTTTACTAAAATAGTTTCATTAGCTCCTGAGGTATTATAAGCCTCAGAAATAGGATATTTGAATGAGATAGTAGACTGTATATCACGTATATACTTTTAAAAAAAGAAAAAAAAAACTAAGAAAAAAGCATGTTGATTATCAAAAAATTTGGAGACACCGCTGATTTTAGTTCACCATGGGTAGGGACACTATTGCTGATATAATAACCTCTATACGAAATGCTGACATGAATAGAAAAGGTACGGTTCGAATAGCATCGACTAACATCACCGAAAACATTGTTAAAATACTTTTACGAGAAGGCTTTATTGAAAACGTGAGAAAACATCAAGAAGGAAAGAATTTTTTTTTTGTTTTAACTCTGCGACATAGAAGAAATAGGAAAGTACCATATAGAAATACTTTATATTTAAAAAGAGTCAGTCGACCTGGTTTACGAATCTATTCGAACTATCAGGGAATTCCTAGAATTTTAGGAGGGATGGGGGTTGTAATTCTTTCTACCTCTCGCGGTATAATGACAGATCGGGAGGCTCGACGAGAAGGAATTGGCGGAGAAATTTTATGTTATATATGGTAATTCCTCTAACATCGAATATCTGAATTAGATCAAAAATTGCCTAGAATGAAAGAAAAAAAAAGATTCATAACAATTTGATTACTGAATCACTCCCTAGCGGTATGTTCTGGGTTCGTTTAGATAATGAAGATCGGATTCTAGATTATATTTCATAAAGG